TATTGTAACTTTGATAGACTGCCATGGTGGTGTAGATTGATAGTCTATATCTCTAGAAAAAGAAAAGACCCGGCTTTTCTCTTTATTTCAGAATTGAGGTTATCTACCCGAATAACTAGTTTCCTCATGGAAGAAAAGATCTATACCATCGAGGATCTTCTAATCATCATAAAGGATACTCACAGTTCGAAGTGGAGGAGATTTGTACAATCAGAAGAGTTGGCATATATAGATTTGATCGAGATCTATACAACCCTACACAATTTTCTTCATTGTTAAAGACAGACAATCTCCGGGCGAATATGAAGCGCCTGGGTACAGGTGGAATGAAAGAGAATTTCGAATCCGCTTTATATACGAACAAAAAAGCTATAAGTCAGGTCAAGTAAGTCAGAATATTCATTACAATATTCTCGGGACCTATCGTATATAAATAAATGAAAATATTGTATATAAATAAAGAAATTCGAAATAAAGAAATATATCTCTATCTTATACTTAGGCGACGAACAAGGAAGCTATAAGTCAGAATATTCGTTGAAAGGGTCTCGGAGACCCAGGAAAACAGAAGATCAGAAAAAGAATGCCTAAGAGCATAAGCACATGGATAAGGTCACACTAAGACGTCAATTTTGGATCCAAATTCGAGATTTTCCTTATACAGTATCATCGCATCGTTAACGATCTTTTGAATTATATATAATAATAAGAATCTAGTTTTTTAGTTCTATCCCTGGGTAGGGGCTAGAACTATACAATTTTATCTCAAGGACCGTGGAGGTAAGTATGCCAAGGAATTTTGAGAATACAGAAAATCGAAGAAGGGATCGACTTAGCAGACGAATAATACGACTTCTTATATTTCTATTTCTATTACCACCTCTTTCGGGCGAACAAAGCGACTTATTCGAATATGAGAAGCTAATTTCCTTACTCGAAGAAAAAATGAACTTGTTCTTGTTCTTGGAAAAAGCCGACTTCCAAGAAGAAAGAATGGCCTTGGAAAGGGTAAAAGCCTACCTCCAAGAACTAGAAGACAAAATAGATTTGGAAGAATGCTTAGGCGTAGAAGAAGGATTCGACTGGTGGGAAACAGACGATTCCGACTTAGAAGAAGTCGAAGACTTTGAAGAAAAAGGAATCGACTACAAAATTTGAATTTCGTAGTCGATTGCGATTTTAATGGAACGAAAAAAAAAAAAAAAGAAAAAACTCAATAAAAAAAGAAGGCGAGTAGAAAAACTTATGAGATACCAGAGTCAATGGTATCTAATAAGTTCTACCTACTATTGGATTTGAACCAATGACTCCCGCCGTATGAAAGCAATACTCTACCTACTATTGGATTTGAACCAATGACTCCCGCCGTATGAAAGCAATACTCTAACCACTGAGTTAAGTAGGCCATTTCTCATCCCAAAGAGAACCAAACCAAACGGGACCTATCGTATATAAATAAATGAAAATCGTATATAAAGAAATTCGAAATAAAGAAATATATCTCTATCTTATACTTAGGAGACGAACAAGAAAGCTATAAGTCAGAATATTCATTACATTACAATATTAATCTATATATATACAATAAGATAGAGAATCAGATATTTCTATAGACGTAGTAGAGGGTCCCATTAGCATGCATCCAGTAGGAATTGAACCTACGAACTCTCCAATTATGAGTTGGGCGCTTTAACCATTCAGCCATGGATGCTTAGTAGAGATCCTCGTACATGGTGAATAAGCAAATTCCAATTGAAATGAAATCTGTATATTAATATTTCTATAGGGCCATCAGATTCGAATTCATATTATTTAAGAATCGATTATAATAAGATATATGATCGATCCTATACTTGACAATTCCTATATAAAAAGTTTAGATTCTTTTTTTTTTTTATAAAAAAAGAAAGAGAATTGATTCTAATAAGATATAGGATCGATCCTATACTTGACAATCGCTATATATTAAAGCTTATCTTATTGTTAACAAAAAAAAATCCATTGGGAGGTATATAATTAATATGGTTTTAAGAAAATTGACGGAGGGAAATAGGATATTAAAAAAGATGATAATAGAAAATTGGAGATTCAGAGATGTGATAATACAAAATGTGGCAATAAGAAATATTAAATTATATATAATAGATATTCAAAAACTAGTAAATATTCCAATGTCAAATATGACAATAATAAATATGAAAACTTTCATTTTACAAAGTTCTGTTTTCCAAAAGAATCAAGTCTCACAGATTTTGATTCTTCTGGCTTGTTTCTGTTTTTTTTATATAAGGACAAGGTGGGTTTCGATAAAGAAAAAAATTTATCGTCTTCTTTTGTTCCAAAAAGGGGATCCACGATATATCCCTCTTCGCAAATTCGGCTTATCTAAAAGAGTAGCTGATGTACTTATTCATAAAGAAAGACTAATTTCTCTTAATCAATTAATAATACTAGGAATCTTCTATCTCGAGGACCTCCTAGAGATAGAAGATTTGGAAGA